TAAGTGCTTTTTTATAAACAAAACATATGTATAAAAAGAACATATTTCATTTAGCTCCTTTATGCCTACTATAACTAGTTATTTCGGTTTTCTACTAGCGTCTTTAACGATAACCTCGGCTCTATTTATTGGTCTGAGCAAAATACGACTTATCTGAAATGAGTATTTGAAATGCGCAATTCATAAAAAGAAATCTTTCGATAGGATTCTGTGTAAATTGCCAATTCTTTGTCATTGAGATTCGTGGTAATTCGAATTAATATTTAGATATAGATATTACCTCCTTTTTCTCCTTTCAAACAAATTGAAATGATTGAAGTTTTTCTATTTGGAATCGTGTTAGGTCTAATTCCTGTTACTTTGGCTGGATTATTCGTAACTGCCTATTTACAATATAGGCGGGGTGATCAGTCGGACCTTTGATTAATTATTATCTCTTTTTTTGATTGACCTCCTACTTTCTTTAATAGAAGGGAGGTCAAATTAGGATTCCGGTTCAAGTTAGTGAAGCTCTTTCAGTCTAATTAGATCTAAGAATAATTAAGGACGAACTCACGCTCTGTAGGATTTGAACCTACGACATCGGGTTTTGGAGACCCGCGTTCTACCGAACTGAACTAAGAGCGCTTTCTTATCAGAAAAGCGAAGACTGTAAAGACACTTTTTTTAACCCCAATACATCTTTGAATGAATTAGATATGTTCAATTTGAATAGATCTGAATTACTCCCTCGTTACTGCTCAACGGAGAAGTAATAGGTAGGGATGACAGGATTTGAACCCGTGACATTTTGTACCCAAAACAAACGCGCTACCAAGCTGCGCTACATCCCTTCAATTGATCTACAGTGTCATTGTAGAGAATTCCTGTCTTGTTTTCCACATCGTTATTTCCGCCATTTATATATATATATAATTTAGATGGACATTTCGTCTTTTTGGTCCCATTTACCATATAATAATAGTAAAAGACTTATATTTATACATATGAAATACAGAACGGAACCTGGTGTAAAACTAAATGAGTGGTTTTCGGGAATGCTCGGGAAGAAGGGTATGTTTTTTTATGTTTTAAGAAAAAAAATCTTATTCACCGGATAGTTGTACATTTCAATTTGAATTGGGGATCCCGTGTACAATTATAAGCGGTCCTTAACTGCATATGCATCTGATCATATATGTATTACCATTTTATATTACAATAAAAAAATATATTACAATAAAAAAAGGAAAGAGGTTTTTCATTCAATGCGAGATCTAAAAACATATCTCTCCGTGGCGCCGGTATTAAGTACTCTATGGTTCGGGTCTTTAGCAGGTCTATTGATAGAGATTAATCGTTTTTTCCCAGATGCGTTGACATTCCCCTTTTTTTGATTCTAGTTATTGAAACGGTAACAAATAACGAAGATTCGAGAGAAAATTAAATATTTGTGACTAATCCTTCGCCCCCCCTTTTTCTTTTTTCCCTTTTTCTTTTTAGAATAAGGGAGGAAAGAGAAAAAGGGAAAAAAGAAAAAGTGGATTCAACAGCTGCGAGACTTGGGTTCAAATTTGAATTAAATAGTGATGGAGGTAGAATAAACAATGTGGGGTCTAGGTCTAGGGCAAGACTCTTATACAAGATACTTAAATGTAAATGAAATACTGTGATTTGAAATAAAGTTTAGAAATCATTCTATTATATAATAGAATAATATATTATTTACTATATTTATTGCATTGCATCAAAATTTTTCATAATTGGATTTCAAGTTAGTAACTTCTATTTTTCCTTCCTTTCTTCTTCTTCGTTTCGGATCGAAAATAGAAGAGTTGAGTAAATCAAAAATCCAAAGGGGGTTCATGGCCAAGGGGAAAGATGTCCGAATAACGGTTATTTTGGAATGTACTAGTTGTGTTCGAAACGGTGTTAATAAGGTATCAACGGGTATTTCCAGATATATTACTCAAAAGAACCGGCACAACACGCCTAATCGATTGGAATTGAGAAAATTCTGTCCATATTGTTACAAACATACGATTCATGGGGAGATAAAGAAATAGATCGAATCGGGCACCTGTATGTAACCCTTCCTTGGAAGGGGAAAAAATGACATTATATATATAACATAGTTAAATAGAAACGTTAAATATAAACAAACCAAATCCTATTTATTCTAATTCATTTTAGATCCGACCGAAATAGGATTTTCGGGATAAGGGATAAACTAAACAAACCATGGATAAATCCAAGCGACCTTTTCTTAAATCCAAGCGATCTTTTCGTAGGCGTTTGCCCCCGATCCAATCGGGGGATCGAATTGATTATAGAAACATGAGTTTAATTAGTCGCTTTATTAGTGAACAAGGAAAAATATTATCTAGACGGGTGAATAGATTGACCTTGAAACAACAACGATTAATTACTATTGCTATAAAACAAGCTCGTATTTTATCTTTGTTACCTTTTCTTAATAATGAGAAACAATTTGAAAGAACCGAGTCGACCTCCAGAACGGCAGGTCTTCGAGCCAGAAATAAATAGGCTTACTCTTTCGTCACTTGACTCAAAATTACAATCCGAACTCAAACGCGGATTGATGTTTTGTTCGAAAAATAATCAAATCTAGATTTGATTATCGTGTCGTAAGAAAAAAAAAGAATTGGGTAAGAATTAATCTTTTTTTATTGAGTGTGTTCATTCATTTTTACTACTTTATTTATCATATCATTTTGACTCTACCCTCCCGGAGTTCATTCTCCGGGGAACTCCGTTTAAATTATTCCGGTGGATTCTTTCCAATCTACTTCTTTTATGATCTCATTGGAAATCATATAAAGACAATTTTTATTTGAGATAGCTAGTTGTGCAAGTATTTTACGATTAAGAAGGACCTGTTTCTTATACAAATCGTTTATAAATCTACTATAACTATAGGATACCCCCATTTCACGAATTACTGCGTTTATTCGAGTGATCCACAAACGGCGAAAATTTATCTTTTGCCTACCCCTATCCCGATGAGACGAAACCAAAGCTTTTATTTTCTGTTGAGTAATTGTTCGAGTAAGTCTTGAATGAGCCCCTCGAAAGCTTGATGCAAATAAACGAATTTTTGTTCTACGTCTCCGAGCTATATATCCCCGTCTAATTCTGGTCATTGAATAAATGAAACTTTGACGAATAACTAATAGATTTCCTTTCTTTCAGTTATTCTTTTTCCCTTTCCTAGTCTATTAATAACAAAGCTTTTTTCCAATGTATAAATTAATAATTCCAATGGCTTTGGCTACTATAACCTTCCCGACCACTATTTTTCTTTTTTCTAGACATTTCACTTCGAAATAATAAAATTTCTTCTACTAGGTAGCAAAATAGAGTAAATAAAAAAATAGAAATGGATAAAGAAATAGCGGCTTCCTTCGTTTATATGGTTACTTCTTAAACGGTGAGGTTTTCTCTATACACCGGAGCCTTTACTTCATTTAATCAATGTTATTGGTAACTTGTATAGTTCACATTCTTTGGCTCTACCCATGAATTATCCAGTAGTAGGTCTTTCACGATGAGATCTACCTACACAGTAACGGTATTTAATTATGAAAGTTGGCTGGGTAGCTAACCCTGTTAGTCCGTTCTTGCAAGAGGGGACCTAATCTTTCTGTTTTGAAGTAAGATTTCCTCCGCTTAATGGATAACCATTTGCTACCAATGGAGAATTGCTTCTCAGCTTAAATTGAGGTGATTGGATTTGCACCAATGGAAACCATAAATTTAATACACAATAGAATGGATAGATTCGCCTTTTTTAGATACTGAATTGACTGGACTTCTTTTTCTATTCTATCCTATTCGCCGGTACTGATCATTGATACTGGAAAAAGTTTTCTTTCTTTTGGCCCAGCTCATGATCTGAACGAGTCGCACATACACCCTAGTACATGTTCCTCGACGCTGCGGGCATCCCCGAAGCGCGGGGGATTTTGTGACATTTCTGATTGGCTGTCTTGTATTTCTAATAAGTTGTTTAATAGTTGGCATGTTGAATCATATAAATAAATAATGGGCTGGTTTAGATCGATCCTAACCGGATGATTATGAATTACTTCTATTTCTAGTAAATTCGGCAAAAAGAGAAAATGGGAAATCGAGGATTTACGCGAAACAGGTCTGGGCTATTTTCACTCAACCACCGCTACAAGATCAACAATTCCATAAGCTTGGGCTTCTGTTGCTGACATAAAAACATCTCTTTCCATGTCTTCCGAGACAATCCATAAGGGTTTGTCCGTTCTTTGTACATAAACTCTTGTGAGGGTTTCACGCAGTTTGAGCAGCTCTTCCGCTTCCAGGATAAATTCTCCCGTTTGTGCCTCATAAAAAGAACTAGCAGGTTGATGAATCATTACCCTGATGGTATAACAAAAAGGAGTTCTCTATTTTGCATGATGAAGAGAAAAGAAAGATAAAGAAGAAAAAAAAAGACAGAATTGAACAACCGTACGGGCATCTTTTGTGCATTGCATACGGCTCTATAATCAAATTGACCTTTACCCAAAGAAAGAGAAAAATAGGATCTATCAGACCCAGATCGGTAAATGATCAAATTACCACCCTTCCCTTCGTAGGAGTTCAAAAATACTATGATGGTTCCGTTGCTTTCTATATTTATTCTATTATTTGGTTTGTCTGTGATTCAGCAATCCCAAAGTTGCTTTTTGTCAAATAAGGAAAAAATAATCTTTTTTTTATTTTATTTTCGCGAACTCTTTCAGAACATAACTATTGTTAAGAGCCCCCCGGTGTGAAAATAAAAAAGTTTGTGACGCTGAACTGGAATCCCCAATAGAAAAATAGGAAATACCTCTTATCTCATACTACTCTCTCGATATATAATCTAATGTTTTGAAAAAAAAAAAAGAAAAAGTTTTTTATTTTGATATCGAATTCAAAGTGCCATGCTATTATTACTTAATATTCATATGGCGAAGGCATAGTCTTATTTTTTCTCTCAAATA